GAACAAGCATAAATTTATAACTCTAATTCTATTGTTAGAACAAGAGTTATTCTTGCGAATTATTTCCGATTCAAACAAAAAAGGGGTTTCTTGGTATCGCCACTTTTTAAATAGATGGAAAAAAATTGCGTCCAATAGGATTTGAACCTATACCAAAGGTTTAGAAGACCTCTGTCCTATCCATTAGACAATGGACGCTTTTCATTTCTATTTCATTCTTTCGCATTCTCCCTTTATCCTTTTTTTTTTAGGAAAATAAATGAAAATTTTTTAGGTAAAAAAAAAAGAATGTATATTCGAATGGATGATGCATATCGAATAAGGAATATGGAGCGGGTAGCGGGAATCGAACCCGCATCGTTAGCTTGGAAGGCTAGGGGTTATAGTCGACGTTAATTTATCATTCTTAACGTCTCTAATTCAAAACCGAACATGAAAATTTTGTTTCATTCGGCTCCTTTATGGAAAATTGATGTATTCCCAGAAACAAAAATTAGATCCATAACATCTATGTGAGCTTTTCTTATTAAAGACACCCAAAGCCACTTGCTTTCTAGATGATCCCTCTAGAGAAGGGGGATTCTATTATCCCAAATCCGTCTAATCTAGTTACTTCGTTCCCTATTTCCACTCGAGGGATCCTGAGGAAAAGAATTTAATTTAGTTTCCACCGAGCTAAAATAATATGCTGATGGTTCTAGTAAACCAAAACTACCATTTTATAGCTATTTGGCTTTAATCTTAGCTTATACAAGACAAAAATTGAAGATCTAGTTACGATTGGAAATGCACTTATGTTTTTTATCTTCATCCATGGATCCTTTACTTATATTTATTAATTGGAAGATTTGATCCAATTTTTTTTTATTATGCTTCGTGACTCTATAACCCTTTTATTCAATTGAAATTGAACTTTGGATACAAATCGTGAGAATTTCTATTTTTCCTCAAATATGCTATTGAGGGGAAAAGGATTAAACTCTTTTTAGGAAATAAAGTTTTTTTTTGATCGGAATATGAAAAACCCGAAAGACCCTTTAACTTTTTAAGTTTTTAATTGAACGAATCACACTTTTACCACTAAACTATACCCGCTTCATATTGATTATTATATATGAATATACCTTTTGTCGAACAAAGGAATGAGATGCTATCTTAATAGCATCAGACTCATTAAAACTTGAGCGTTGACACTTCATCCTCCCCGACCAGGGGTACTTGAAGTCGAAGTACAGAAAGTTTTTTAAAATAACAAAATTCTAATAAAGTTAGAATAAAGCAAAAAGTCTCATTTTTCACTTGTTATAAGTCATTACTGATAGTCCAAAATTGAAGGAATTATTGAAGCTGGGCTATAACCACGACGAATTCCTCATTTTTTTTTACTTTCCCTTCAACTGACCTATTTTTGAATTTGAACTCGGATTAATTGGATCTTAAATTTCAATGTCCCTTGAACAAATAAAAGAGTTATGTTATATATGTTATAACATATGTGTTTTTCATTTTTTATATTATATTATTTAATATCTGTATGTGCCTTTTTCCAGTTAAATAATTAACTAAATTGAGAAAAAAGACTCAAAATTCAAAATACTACTTAATACTAATTAATAAATACTAATAAAAAACTAATTAATAAAAAAAAATAAAATGAGGAATTTTAATATTCTTTCATTTTCATATTTTAAAGTATATTTTATAGTATTTTCTATAGTATTATATTACTAATACTAAGAAATTATACTTGGAATGGAGATCAAAATTGTCTTTATTGTTACTTCAATAACTTCAATAACAAGTATCTTTGATTTGATATAATAAAAACAAAAAATGAAATCATTTGATCTATGAAATGATTGATTCATCAGAAGTAATGTAATAACCCGGCCTGGTTAAGTACTGGCCGGGGGAATGGACTTTTCTTACAAAATGAAAATCAAGGAAGTAAGGTTTTTCAATTTAAATCTTTTTTACTTTGCCTGTCACACCACATAAAAAATTTTCAATTTGAATTGGGAGAGATGGCTGAGTGGACTAAAGCGACAGATTGCTAATCCGTTGTACGAGTTATTTGTACCGAGGGTTCGAATCCCTCTCTCTCCGCTCCCCTCGAGCGCTTCAGACTTTCAAAATCTTTTTTTTTATTCCTCACGTCCAGGATTACGGCCCGGATCATTAGATAAGAATCCAAAGATGAAGAGAGAAACAAAAAATATGACTACTGTGTAAACAAAGAGTTTGAGAGTAAGCATTACACAATCTCCAAGATTTTTTTTTGAAAAGGGAAATAGATTGCCTATTTTTTATCACATATACTATGTTGACATAGTGCCCCAAAAAGAAACCAAAAAGAAAATGAAGTCTTTTCGTGAAAAAGGTAATTTTTACTAATTTTTTGTTTTTGTAATAATAATAAGAAATACAAGATTCTGACATTACCAAAAATTTTTGGTATTTTTGGTCATATCCATTATTTGGTATTGTGGGGTCTTTAGAAAGTTCTTGTTTACTGGAAGGTCAGAACGAGGAAATAAGTTGATCAAAATTTATCACCGTGCGATTATTCAATATAATACAAGAACAAGAATTTATATTTTCGAATGGAGGGTTCATAATGTAAAATTTATAAGATCTTACAAATTTTTAGAAAATTTGTTTCGTATAAATCATGAATTTTTCGGAGCATTAAAGATTTTATCGAAAACTTACAGCAGCTTGCCAAACAAAGGCCAAGAGCAAAAATAGTACAGGTATGACAGGCATAACATCTACGATAGGATTGAAAAAGGCATAAGCCTCGGGCAATTTGCCGAAGAAAAAACTACTCGAAGAAAGGGTAGAATTAAGACAGATACAGATTAAACTAAAGATATTAAGCATAACAAACATTTCATTCTTGTAGATTAGAAAATTAGATTTTGATTGAGTTCTTTTTATGAGGGCAAAATAAAAAAGTAGGTCAAAAAACCTTCTTGTTCTTCGAACGCTCTCAAATCAAAAATCTTCCCTTTCATTCTCAAATGAGAATACAAGGAATTTTAGTTTCATACAATATCTTAATTTAATTTTATGGAATGATCAATCATTTTTTTCTATATTTTCATGTGTTGAATCCTAGCAGTAATATATTTCATATATATTTGAATTGGGATTGACGAACGACTAATACCAATATTAGTCTTTAATTAGTATCAAAGAGAAATTCGAAATCGAAATGGGGCGTGGCCAAGTGGTAAGGCAACAGGTTTTGGTCCCGTTATTCGGAGGTTCGAATCCTTCCGTCCCAGAGCGTCTACATGAGAAAAGAAAGATTCTTCTCTTTAACAAATTTCTCTTTAAGTTTGGAAATTTTTTTCTTTAATCTTGGATATAGTGTCACCTTTTGTTCTGATTTTTCTATAAAAATAAAACTTTTTTCATTTAGTTTTTCACAAATGTGATTGAGTGTACGGGTAGAAATAAAGATATTTCATTGAATTCTAAATTCAAAGCAATTTTTGGGTATATCATTAAGAGACTACTATTTTAATAGTCATATTGAAGTAAGTTACTTAGGAAAACTTTAAATCTGAATTCTCGTATTACGTAATTCATTATGGAATTCTGAATTGAAAGAGAAAAAAAGATCCTTTTCTATTTCATACTCATGAAAACAAAAATTCTTTTTTTTTTTTTTATGAACCTGGGTACTCGAAGAAATTTGAAAAATCTATATTATAAATATAGAGAAACTTATGACTTTTTCGAGTTATTGGAATAGCTTATATTTTGTTAATAACTTATTTTATTGCGGAATTGGAAAATCCATAGGGCCGTTCTTTTTAGATTTAGAGTTTATTTGTTCGAGAAGAATTTTTTCCATAATTTAACATAACATCCCGAATGATCTGTTGAAGATTTTAATTAGATTTAAGGAAATGGATTTTCTTTTCTTTTTTAGAAATTTCTTTCACCCCATACATAGGATAGAGGGGCGAAATAACTAAAATCCTTTATAATATAAGACTTTTTCCAGATAATTATTTACCTTTCCCTAGATACATACATAAAAAATATTTTGTATCTTTGTATCATTGAGCCAATGACTATTCATGATTCCATATTGAATCAATTGCATACCGTTTCAAAATAAAATTTTAAATGAGAGGAGTGTTATGGTAAAACTTCGTTTAAAACGATGTGGTAGAAAGCAACGTGCGACTTGAAGGACATAATTCACTGTGGATTCTTACATCCGCCATTTTCTATAGGAATGAAGATGCTCTTGAATCGACATAGTTTGTTCTGTTACTATTAGGAACCAAATACAAATTGGGTTGGTAAATAGGAATAGTACATGATGGAGCTCGAGCAAAATGTATTGATTCATTTATCGGGGGGGGGCGAATCTAGGGTTAGTAACAATTAATAAATTAGACTACTTTGTTAAGTATATCCTCAATATAGAAATTAAAATTTTTAATTGCAGGATTCAAATCCCAATGAGCGATCTATCAAATCGTTGCTATTTTTTATATTACAAGGGAAAAAATCGTTCATGTTATATTTCCATAGAAGGAAATAACAAAAAAACAAAAGGTATGTTGCTGCCGTTTTGAAAAAGGGGATAAGGATCACCGAAATAATGTCTAAACCTAATGATTTTAAAAAGTAAAAAGAAAGAATTCCGGAATAAGGAAACACTATTTTCAATTGTCTTAATATTTTATTTTTGGTATAATGATGGAGACTAAAAAAAGATTCGAGATAAAAAAAAAAGAGGTTAGAGACGGCTCAAGAAATGCCTAAGGATTTACCTTCGGACTTTTTCAGAATTACCCAACTTGAGTTATGAGTACGAATGATATTTATTTATTTATTTTCTTTTTTTAGGTAAGTAAGAACAGAAAAACTTAAATCATAGTCTAAGTCATTTTTTTTTTTTTATATTTTACATTATATACAGAAATATTAGAATCCTTTTTTCTCGAGCCGTATGAGGAGAAAATTTCTTATATGTTTCTAGGGTGGTTATTTATCTAAATTTTTAATTGCAGGATTCAAATCCCAATGAGCGATCTATCAAATCGTTGCAATTGATGTTCGATCCCGACGAGAAGGAAGAGATCCTCGAAAGATGGGTTTTTATGATCCAATGAAAAATAAAACTTATTTAAACGTTCCTGCTATTCGTTATTTCCTTGAAAAAGGTGCTCAACCTACAGGAACTGTTCATTATATTTTAAGAAAAGCAGAATTTTTAAAATCAAAAGAATTCATATAAAATAAATAAAAAAATTAGAAAAAAGAAAGGTAACTAGTATAAATTTGTGTGGTAATTATTTACTCACAATTGCTTTTTTCTTGTTGTATATTATGTTTTATATTTACCATATTTATTGTTGTGCCAATCCAACACAAATCCTTATTTTATGTAATTTTTTTTATTTCTTTTTTTTTTCTAAACAATTTATTCATATTGACAATGGTGTGTCGAACAAATATAATTTGATCGTAGATAAATAGATCCGTTTATTTCGATCCTTATTTATTTATGGGTTTTTCCTTTACTTCATTCAAATTATGGGTTTGACAAATTTACTATTTGTTATATAAGATATATTTTTTTAACGAAAATCAAAAATTTTTTCTATTTTATAAAAAAGGGGGGCGGTCCTTAAATGTAAATTTTTACATTTTTTTTATGTGTCTTTAATTTAATCCACTTTGCTATTTTATTTAATTGAGCATCTAATCTTTCCTTTATATTTCTTTTGAATTTTAAATTCAATGTTTTTACGTAGTTGTATAGTTCAATTCCATTTTTTCCACTTGTATATACATATTTATCTGGGTTGCTAACTCAATGGTAGAGTACTCGGCTTTTAAGTGCGATTATGGTTTTTTACACATTTGAATGAAGTAACAAATTCGTCCAGACTTTTGGTAGAGTCTATAAGACCACGACTGATCCTGAAAGGTAATGGATGGAAAAAACCGCATGTCGTAATAAAATAATAAGAAAAAATGGACATTTTCATTTTTTCTTATTATATTCTTTCTTGTTTTTTTTTTTATTTTAAGAAATTCACAGTTCAAGTTTGGTCTAGTGAATAAATGGATAGAGCTCTATGGCTCTAATTCTGGTAAAAAAAAAAAAAGCAACGAGCTTTTATTCTTAATTTGAATAATTTCCCGATCTAATTAAACGTTAAAAATAACTTAGTGCCTGATGTAGGGAAGGGGTCTCCTGTAAATGGACCTTTAATTCTTTTTTTTAAGAAAAAAAAAAATCCTACCTATTTTATATTGTGGATTGGAAACTAATGTGTAGAAGAAACAGTATACTGACAAAAAAAATTTCCAAAGTCAAAAGAGCGATCGGGTTGCAAAAATAAAAGATTTTTTATCCTCTGATAATTTATTTAATAGAACGAAGATAAACCTATTGGATAGTAGAAGGGGAGAGGAAAAAGATCTGTTGATTGGACTCTGTATTTCCGGGGTGTATATTTTTTTCATACATGATACATACTCTGTTCTGACCGTATTGCACTATGTATAATTTGATAATACAAGAAATACCTATTGTTTCTGGTTCAAGTAGAAATTGAAGTCAATGGAAGAATTACAAGGATATTTAGAAAAAGGTAGATCTTGGCAACAATATTTCCTATATCCGTTACTCTTTCAGGAGTATATTTATGCACTTGCTCATGATCATGGTTTAAATGGTTTGCTTTTTTATGAACTCGTAGAAGTTTTTGGTTATGATAATAAATCTAGTTTATCACTTGTAAAACGTTTAATTACTCGAATCTATCAAAAGAATTCTTTGATTTCTTCGGTTAATTATTCTAACCAAAATTTTTTTATTGGTCACACTCACAACATTTTTTTTTATTCTCATTTTTATTCTCAAATTATATCAGAAAGTTTTGCAATTATTGTGGAAATTCCATTTTCCTTGCGATTAGTATCTTATTTAGAAAAAAAAGAAATACCAAAATATCATAATTTACGATCAATTCATTCAATTTTTCCCTTTTTAGAGGACAAATTATTGCATTTAAATTATGTTTTAGATATACTAATACCTCATCCCATCCATATGGAAATCTTGGTTCAAATCCTTCAGTGCGGGATTCAAGATGTTCCCTTTTTACACTTATTGCAATTCTTTCTTCACGAATACCATAATTGGAATAATCTCTCCATTACTCAGAAGAAATCTATTTATGTTTTTTCGAAAGAAAATAAAAGATTCTTTTGGTTCCTATATAATTCTTATGTATTTGAGTGCGAAATTTTATTAGTGCTTATTCGTAAACAATCCTCTTATTTACGATTAACTTCTTTTAGAACTTTTATTGAGCGAATACATTTCTATGGAAAAATAGAACATCTTCAAATCGAATATTTTTTAGTAGTATGTCGTAACTATTTTCATAGAACTTTGTGGTTCTTCAAAGATCCTTTCGTGCATTATGTTCGATATCAAGGAAAAGCAATTCTTGC